GTTAATGTAGCTTAAACAATAAAGCAAGGCACTGAAAATGCCTAGATGAGTATAATTACTCCATAAACACACAGGTTTGGTYCMAGCCTTCCTATTAACCCCTAATAGACTTACACATGCAAGTATCCACATCCCAGTGAAAATGCCCTCCAAGTCACTAAGACCAAGAGGAGCTGGTATCAAGCACACACCTGTAGCTCATGACGCCTTGCTCAGCCACACCCCCACGGGAAACAGCAGTGATAAAAATTAAGCTATAAACGAAAGTTTGACTAAGCCATATTAATTAGGGTTGGTAAATTTCGTGCCAGCCACCGCGGTCATACGATTAACCCAAGTTAATAGGCCCACGGCGTAAAGCGTGTTTAAGCACTATATCAAATAAAGTTAAATTCCAATTAAGCTGTAAAAAGCCATAATCGAGATGAAAATAAATAACGAAAGTAATTTTATAATAGCTGAAACACGATAGCTAAGATCCAAACTGGGATTAGATACCCCACTATGCTTAGCCCTAAACACAAATAGTTATATGAACAAAACTATTCGCCAGAGTACTACCGGCAACAGCTTAAAACTCAAAGGACTTGGCGGTGCTTTATGCCCTTCTAGAGGAGCCTGTTCTATAATCGATAAACCCCGATAGACCTTACCACCCCTTGCTAATACAGTCTATATACCGCCATCTTCAGCAAACCCTAAAAAGGAACAATAGTAAGCACAATCACCATGCGTAAAAACGTTAGGTCAAGGTGTAACCTATGGAGTGGAAAGAAATGGGCTACATTTTCTAACTCAAGAAAACTCTTTACGAAGGTTATTATGAAATTGATAACTAAAGGAGGATTTAGCAGTAAACTAAGAATAGAGTGCTTAGTTGAATTAGGCCATGGAGCACGCACACACCGCCCGTCACCCTCCTCAAATAAGTACAATATATTTAAATTTATTTACATGTATTAATCATGTGAGAGGAGATAAGTCGTAACAAGGTAAGCATACTGGAAAGTGTGCTTGGATAATCAAGATATAGCTTAAACTAAAGCACCTAGTTTACACCTAGAAGATTTCACATATAATGAATATCTTGAACTAATCCTAGCTCATAAATATACTTATACTAAAATACCAAAACTCTACAAATAAAACATTTACTAACTATTAAAAGTATAGGAGATAGAAATTTTAAATATGGCGCTATAGAGAAAGTACCGTAAGGGAACGATGAAAGAAAAAAATTAAAGTACAAAAAAGCAAAGATTACCCCTTGTACCTTTTGCATAATGAGTTAACTAGTATAAACTTAACAAAATGAATTTTAGCTAAGTACCCCGAAATCAGACGAGCTACTTATAAACAATTTATTAAGAATCAACTCATCTATGTGGCAAAATAGTGAGAAGATTTATAAGTAGAGGTGAAACGCCTAACGAGCCTGGTGATAGCTGGTTGTCCAGAAAATGAATATTAGTTCAGCTTTAAAAAATGCCAAAAATACATACAAATATACTGCATTTTTAAAAGTTAGTCTAAAAGGGTACAGCCTTTTAGAAACGGGTACAACCTTGACTAGAGAGTAAGATTTTATAATACCATAGTAGGCCCAAAAGCAGCCACCAATTAAGAAAGCGTTAAAGCTCAACAATAAAAATATATAAATTCCAACAATAAATAACCAACTCCTAGCTCTAATACTGGACTAATCTATAAAAATAGAAGCAATAATGTTAATATGAGTAACAAGAAGTACCTTCTCCATGCACGAGTTTAAGTCAGTACCTGATAATATTCTGACTATTAACAGCAAAATAAAAATAACCCAACTATAAATAACTTATTAATTATACTGTTAATCCGACACAGGAGTGCACTTAAGGAAAGATTAAAAGAAGTAAAAGGAACTCGGCAAACACTAAACCCCGCCTGTTTACCAAAAACATCACCTTCAGCATAACTAGTATTGAAGGCACTGCCTGCCCAGTGACAACCGTTAAACGGCCGCGGTATCCTGACCGTGCAAAGGTAGCATAATCACTTGTTCTCTAAATAAGGACTTGTATGAATGGCAAGACGAGGGTTTTACTGTCTCTTACTTCCAATCAGTGAAATTGACCTTCCCGTGAAGAGGCGGGAATATTTCAACAAGACGAGAAGACCCTATGGAGCTTTAGCTACTTAACCCAAAGAAATAAATTCAATAACCAAGGAAACAACAATACTCTTTATGGGTTAACAGCTTTGGTTGGGGTGACCTCGGAGAACAGAAAACCCTCCGAGCGATTTTAAAGACTAGACCAACAAGTCAAATCATATAATCGCTTATTGATCCAAAAAATTGATCAACGGAACAAGTTACCCTAGGGATAACAGCGCAATCCTATTCAAGAGTCCATATCGACAATAGGGTTTACGACCTCGATGTTGGATCAGGACACCCCGATGGTGCAGCTGCTATCAAAGGTTCGTTTGTTCAACGATTAAAGTCCTACGTGATCTGAGTTCAGACCGGAGTAATCCAGGTCGGTTTCTATCTATTGTGTATTTCTCCCAGTACGAAAGGACCAGAGAAATAAGGCCAACTTTAAATAAGCGCCTTAAATCAACTAATGATTTCATCTTAATTAGGTACACAAACAAATCTAACCCTAGAAAAGGGTTTTGTTAAGGTGGCAGAGCCCGGTAATTGCGTAAAACTTAAACTTTTATAATCAGAGATTCAAATCCTCTCCTTAACAAAATGTTTATAATTAACATATTTATATTAATTATCCCTATTCTCCTAGCCGTAGCATTTCTTACACTAGTAGAACGAAAGATCCTAGGATATATGCAATTTCGAAAAGGCCCAAACGTTGTAGGTCCCTATGGCTTACTTCAACCTATTGCAGACGCCATTAAACTTTTTATTAAAGAACCATTACGACCTGCTACATCTTCAATTTCAATATTCATTCTAGCTCCTATTTTAGCCCTAAGTCTAGCCCTAACCATGTGAATCCCCCTACCCATACCATATCCTCTTATTAATATAAACTTAGGAGTGCTATTTATATTAGCAATATCAAGCCTGGCCGTATATTCTATTCTCTGATCAGGCTGAGCCTCTAATTCTAAATACGCACTAATCGGAGCTCTTCGAGCAGTAGCACAAACAATCTCATATGAAGTAACACTAGCCATTATTCTACTATCTGTCCTCATAATAAACGGGTCCTTCACACTCTCTACCCTAATTATTACACAAGAACAAGTATGATTGATCTTTCCAGCATGACCCTTAGCAATAATATGATTTATCTCAACACTAGCAGAAACAAACCGAGCTCCATTTGACCTCACTGAGGGAGAATCAGAATTAGTCTCAGGCTTTAACGTAGAATATGCAGCAGGGCCATTTGCCCTATTTTTCATAGCAGAATACGCAAACATTATTATAATAAATATTTTTACAACAATCCTATTTCTAGGAGCATTTCACAGCCCAATTATACCAGAACTCTATACAATCAACTTTACTATCAAATCCTTACTACTGACAATCTCTTTTCTATGAATCCGAGCATCCTATCCTCGATTTCGCTATGACCAACTAATACATCTATTATGAAAAAATTTTCTACCCCTAACGCTAGCCCTATGCATATGACACGTATCATTACCCATCTTTCTATCAAGCATTCCCCCACAAACATAAGAAATATGTCTGATAAAAGAGTTACTTTGATAGAGTAAATAATAGAGGTTTAAGCCCTCTTATTTCTAGAACTATAGGAATTGAACCTACTCCTAAGAATCCAAAACTCTTCGTGCTCCCAATTACACCAAACTCTAGTAGTAAGGTCAGCTAATTAAGCTATCGGGCCCATACCCCGAAAATGTTGGTTTATATCCTTCCCGTACTAATTAACCCAATCATCTTTACTCTTATCTTATCTACAATGATACTAGGGACCATTATTGTCATAATTAGCTCCCACTGACTACTAATCTGAATTGGATTCGAAATAAATATATTAGCCATTATTCCCATTATAATAAAAAAGCATAACCCACGAGCCACAGAAGCATCAACCAAATATTTCCTAACCCAATCAACAGCCTCAATATTACTAATAATAGCTGTCATCATTAATCTAATATTTTCAGGCCAATGAACCGTAATAAAACTATTTAACCCAATAGCATCTATACTCATAACTATAGCCCTTACCATAAAACTAGGAATAGCTCCATTTCATTTCTGAGTTCCAGAAGTAACACAAGGAATCCCACTATCATCAGGCCTAATCTTATTAACATGACAAAAACTAGCACCCATATCAGTGCTTTACCAAATTTTTTCATCTATTAATCTAAATATAATTTTAACTATCTCTATTTTATCAATTATAATTGGGGGCTGAGGAGGACTAAACCAAACCCAACTACGAAAAATTATAGCCTACTCATCAATTGCCCACATAGGCTGAATAACAGCAGTTTTACCATACAATCCCACAATAACATTACTAAACTTAATTATTTACATTATTATAACCTCTACCATATTTATACTATTTATAACTAACTCAACTACTACCACTTTATCACTATCCCATACATGAAATAAATTACCTGTAATAACCGTCCTAATCCTCGTAACCCTTCTATCCATAGGAGGACTTCCCCCATTATCAGGATTTATGCCAAAATGAATAATTATTCAAGAAATAACAAAAAATGACAGCCTAATCTTACCCACTTTTATAGCAATCATAGCCCTACTAAACTTATATTTCTACATACGACTTACCTACTCCACTGCACTAACAATATTCCCCTCTGTAAATAATATAAAAATAAAATGACAATTTTCTACTACAAAAAAAATAACCCTCTTACCCACAATAGTTGTATTATCTACTATATTATTACCACTTACACCAATCATATCAGTATTAGAATAGGAGTTTAGGTTAACCCAGACCAAGAGCCTTCAAAGCCCTAAGCAAGTAAAATATACTTAACTCCTGATAAGGATTGCAAGATCATATCTTACATCAATTGAATGCAAATCAATCACTTTAATTAAGCTAAATCCTCACTAGATTGGTGGGATCCACCCCCCACGAAATTTTAGTTAACAGCTAAACACCCTAGATAACTGGCTTCAATCTACTTCTCCCGCCGCGAAAAAAAAAAGGCGGGAGAAGCCCCGGCAGAATTGAAGCTGCTTCTTTGAATTTGCAATTCAATGTGTATTTCACCACAAGGCTTGGTAAAAAGAGGAATTATACCTCTGTCTTTAGATTTACAGTCTAATGCTTTACTCAGCCATTTTACCTATGTTCATTAACCGCTGATTATTTTCAACCAATCATAAAGATATTGGTACCTTATATTTACTATTTGGTGCTTGAGCAGGCATAGTAGGAACTGCCCTAAGCCTACTAATTCGTGCTGAATTGGGCCAACCCGGCACTTTACTCGGAGATGATCAAATTTATAATGTAATTGTAACCGCACATGCATTTGTAATAATTTTCTTTATAGTAATACCAATCATAATTGGAGGATTTGGTAATTGACTTGTCCCATTAATAATTGGTGCCCCAGATATAGCATTTCCCCGAATAAATAACATAAGCTTTTGACTTCTTCCCCCTTCCTTTTTACTTCTTCTAGCATCATCTATAGTTGAAGCTGGAGCAGGAACAGGTTGAACTGTTTATCCCCCTTTAGCTGGCAATCTAGCTCATGCAGGAGCTTCAGTTGACTTAACTATCTTTTCTCTACACTTGGCAGGCATTTCCTCAATTTTAGGGGCTATTAACTTTATTACAACAATTATCAACATAAAACCCCCTGCCATATCACAATATCAAACCCCTTTGTTTGTATGATCCGTACTAATTACTGCAGTACTATTACTTCTCTCACTCCCTGTACTAGCAGCCGGAATTACAATATTATTAACAGACCGAAATCTAAATACAACTTTCTTTGATCCAGCAGGGGGCGGAGACCCTATTCTATATCAACACTTGTTCTGATTTTTTGGACACCCTGAAGTATATATTCTTATTTTACCTGGGTTTGGTATAATTTCTCATATCGTAACCTATTATTCTGGTAAAAAAGAACCATTCGGGTATATGGGTATAGTATGAGCTATAATATCAATTGGATTTTTAGGATTTATTGTATGAGCCCACCACATATTTACAGTCGGAATAGACGTTGACACACGAGCCTACTTTACATCAGCTACTATAATTATTGCTATCCCAACCGGAGTAAAAGTGTTTAGTTGATTAGCAACACTTCATGGAGGTAACATTAAATGATCACCTGCCATAATATGAGCTCTAGGTTTTATTTTTCTTTTCACAGTTGGAGGACTAACTGGGATTGTTCTTGCCAACTCTTCTCTTGACATTGTTCTCCACGACACATATTACGTAGTTGCACATTTCCACTATGTTTTATCAATAGGAGCTGTATTTGCTATTATAGGAGGATTTGTCCACTGATTTCCACTATTTTCAGGATATACTCTTAATGATACATGAGCTAAAATTCACTTTGTAATTATATTTGTAGGCGTAAATATAACCTTTTTTCCACAACATTTCCTAGGACTATCTGGAATACCACGACGTTACTCTGACTACCCAGACGCATACACAATGTGAAATACAATTTCTTCTATAGGCTCATTTATTTCCCTAACAGCAGTTATACTAATAATTTTTATTATCTGAGAAGCATTTGCATCTAAGCGAGAAGTCTCAACCGTAGAATTAACAACAACAAATTTAGAATGACTAAACGGATGTCCTCCACCATATCATACATTTGAAGAACCTACATACGTTAACTTAAAATAAGAAAGGAAGGAATCGAACCCCCTATAGTTGGTTTCAAGCCAACGTCATAACCACTATGTCTTTCTCAATTAATGAGGTGTTAGTAAAATATTATATAACTTTGTCAAGGTTAAGTTACAGATGAAAATCCTGTACACCTTATATGGCTTACCCCATACAATTAGGCTTTCAAGATGCAACATCACCAATTATAGAAGAACTTCTACACTTCCATGATCATACATTAATAATTGTCTTTTTAATTAGCTCACTAGTACTCTATATTATTTCATTAATGCTAACGACAAAATTAACTCATACCAGTACAATAAACGCCCAAGAGGTAGAAACAGTCTGAACTATTTTACCAGCCATTATTTTAATTTTAATTGCCCTTCCATCCTTGCGAATTCTCTATATAATAGATGAAATCAACAACCCATCACTTACAGTAAAAACTATAGGACATCAATGATACTGAAGCTATGAATATACAGATTATGAAGATTTAAGCTTTGACTCCTATATAATTCCAACATCAGAATTAAAGCCAGGAGAACTACGACTACTAGAAGTAGATAACCGAGTTGTTCTACCAATAGAAATAACAATTCGAATGCTAATCTCCTCCGAAGACGTATTACACTCTTGAGCTGTACCTTCCTTGGGACTAAAAACAGATGCAATTCCAGGACGTTTAAACCAAACAACTCTCATATCAACTCGACCAGGTTTATATTACGGACAATGCTCCGAAATCTGTGGATCAAATCACAGCTTTATGCCTATTGTCCTTGAATTAGTTCCATTAAATTATTTTGAAAAATGATCTGCATCAATACTATAAAATCATTAAGAAGCTAAAACAGCACTAGCCTTTTAAGCTAGAGATTGAGAATTCAAATTTTCTCCTTAATGATATGCCGCAACTAGATACATCCACATGATTCATAATAATTATATCAATATTCCTAACCCTTTTTATCATTTTCCAATTAAAAGTTTCAAAACATAATTTTCTCCTTAATCCAGAACCAATGTTAACTAAAACACAAAAACAAAACACCCCTTGAGAAACAAAATGAACGAAAATTTATTTGCCTCTTTTATTGCCCCAGTAATATTAGGTATCCCACTCGCTACTTTTATCATCATTTTTCCTAGTTTACTATTTCCCACATCAAACCGTCTAATTAATAACCGTTTTATTTCTCTCCAACAATGAATACTTCAACTTGTATCAAAACAAATATTAGGAAACCATAATGCCAAAGGACAAACATGAGCATTAATACTAATTGCCCTAATTATATTTATTGGGTCAACAAACCTATTAGGTCTCCTACCTCACTCATTTACACCAACAACACAACTATCAATAAACCTAGGTATAGCCATCCCTCTATGAGCAGGAACCGTAATTATAGGCTTCCGAAATAAAACCAAAGCATCACTCGCCCATTTTTTACCACAAGGGACACCCACTCCACTAATCCCTATGTTAATTATTATTGAAACTATTAGCCTTTTTATTCAGCCAGTTGCCTTAGCTGTACGATTAACAGCCAACATTACCGCAGGACACTTACTAATTCACCTAATTGGAGGAGCCACACTTACATTAATAAGTATTAGCACTACAATAGCCCTTATTACATTTATTATTTTAGTCCTTCTTACAATTCTCGAATTCGCAGTAGCTATAATCCAAGCCTACGTATTTACTCTCTTAGTAAGCCTCTATCTGCATGACAACACATAATGACACACCAAACCCACGCCTTCCATATAGTAAATCCAAGTCCCTGACCTCTAACAGGGGCCTTATCAGCCCTTTTAATAACCTCCGGTTTAATTATATGATTCCACTTTAATTCGGTAGTTCTACTAATAATTGGCCTAACAACAAATTTTCTTACAATATATCAATGGTGACGAGATGTTATCCGAGAAAGCACTTTCCAAGGACATCATACTCCAACTGTCCAAAAAGGCCTTCGCTATGGAATAATCCTTTTTATTATCTCTGAAGTCTTATTTTTTACTGGATTCTTTTGAGCATTTTATCATTCAAGCCTCGCTCCAACTCCTGAACTAGGCGGTTGTTGGCCTCCAACAGGTATTCATCCACTTAACCCCTTAGAAGTCCCTCTACTTAATACTTCCGTCCTACTAGCCTCAGGAGTCTCTATTACTTGAGCCCACCATAGTCTTATAGAAGGAAACCGTAATCCCATACTTCAAGCTCTATTTATTACCATTTCTCTAGGTGTTTATTTTACACTCTTACAAGCCTCAGAATATTATGAAGCACCCTTTACTATTTCGGACGGAGTCTATGGCTCAACTTTCTTCGTAGCTACAGGATTCCATGGACTTCATGTTATTATTGGGTCTACATTTCTAATTGTCTGCTTTTTCCGCCAATTAAAATATCATTTTACTTCTAGCCACCATTTCGGTTTTGAGGCCGCTGCCTGATACTGACATTTCGTGGATGTAGTATGACTGTTCCTCTACGTATCTATCTATTGATGAGGTTCATATTCTTTTAGTATCAATAAGTACAACTGACTTCCAATCAGTTAGTTTCGGTGCAACCCGAAAAAGAATAATAAACCTAATACTAGCTCTCTTAACTAACTTTTCACTATCCTCACTACTTGTCATTATCGCATTCTGACTTCCCCAACTAAACGTCTATTCAGAAAAAACAAGTCCATACGAATGCGGATTTGACCCTATAGGATCAGCTCGTCTACCATTCTCTATAAAATTTTTCTTAGTGGCTATTACATTTCTTCTCTTTGACCTAGAAATTGCACTCCTTCTACCATTACCATGAGCCTGCCAAACAAATAATCTAAGTACAATACTTACTATAGCTCTTTTCTTAATTTTATTATTAGCCGCAAGCCTAGCCTACGAATGAACCCAAAAAGGATTAGAATGAACTGAATATGGTATTTAGTTTAAAATAAAATAAATGATTTCGACTCATTAGACTGTGATTAAACTCACAACTACCAAGTGTCTCTAGTATATATAAATATTATAACAGCATTTATAGTATCTCTCGCAGGATTATTAATATATCGATCTCACCTTATATCCTCTCTTCTATGCCTAGAAGGAATAATATTATCCCTATTCGTTATAGCCACTTTAACAATTTTAAACTCACACTTCACTCTAGCAAGCATAATACCTATTATTCTACTAGTATTTGCAGCCTGCGAAGCGGCACTAGGACTATCATTACTAGTAATAGTATCTAATACGTATGGAACTGATTATGTCCAAAATCTGAATTTACTTCAATGCTAAAATACATTATTCCTACAATAATACTTATGCCTCTGACCTGGTTATCAAAAGGCAATATAATCTGAATTAATTCCACAACCTATAGTCTATTAATTAGCCTTACAAGCCTTCTTCTTATAAATCAATTCAACGATAATAGCCTAAACTTCTCATTAATATTTTTCTCTGATCCCCTGTCAACACCACTACTAATTCTAACTATATGACTTCTTCCTCTAATATTAATAGCAAGCCAACATCATTTATCAAAAGAAAACCTAACTCGAAAAAAACTATATATTACTATACTAATTTTATTACAACTATTTCTAATTATAACCTTTGCTGCTATAGAATTAATTTTCTTTTACATTCTATTTGAAGCAACACTAGTTCCAACACTCATTATTATCACCCGATGAGGAAATCAAACAGAACGCTTAAACGCAGGCCTATACTTCTTATTTTACACACTAGTAGGCTCTCTTCCACTACTTGTCGCACTAATTTACCTTCAAAATACTATTGGATCCTTAAATTTCTTAATTCTACAATATTGGGTACAACCTCTATCAAACTCCTGATCAAACGTTTTTATATGACTGGCATGCATGATAGCTTTTATAGTAAAAATACCACTATATGGCCTTCATCTTTGATTACCCAAAGCCCACGTAGAAGCTCCCATTGCAGGCTCTATAGTTCTTGCAGCAATTCTACTAAAATTAGGAGGATATGGAATGTTACGAATTACAATACTCTTAAGCCCACTTACTGAATTCATAGCATATCCCTTCATTATATTATCACTATGAGGTATAATTATGACTAGTTCAATTTGCCTCCGCCAAACAGATCTTAAATCATTAATCGCATATTCTTCTGTTAGCCACATAGCACTTGTCATCGTAGCTATTCTCATTCAAACACCCTGAAGCTACATAGGAGCCACAGCTCTAATAATTGCCCACGGCCTTACCTCATCTATGTTATTTTGCCTAGCAAACTCCAACTACGAACGAACTCACAGCCGAACAATAATCTTAGCCCGAGGCCTACAAACTTTTCTCCCGTTAATAGCCGCCTGATGACTTCTAGCAAGCCTAACTAATCTAGCTCTCCCTCCAACAATTAATCTAATCGGAGAACTGTTTGTAGTAATATCTACCTTTTCATGATCTAATATTACAATTATTTTAATAGGAATAAATATAGTAATTACTGCTTTATATTCCCTCTACATACTAATCACCACACAACGAGGTAAATATACTTACCATATTAATAACATTTCGCCCTCCTTTACACGAGAAAATGCTCTCATATCACTACATATACTACCTCTACTTCTATTATCATTAAACCCAAAAATTATTCTAGGACCCTTGTACTGTAAATATAGTTTAAAAAAAACATTAGATTGTGAATCTAATAATAGGAGTTTATATCCCCTTATTTGCCGAAAAAGCATGCAAGAACTGCTAATTCTATGCTCCCATGTATAATAACATGGCTTTTTCGAACTTTTAAAGGATAGTAGTAATCCGTTGGTCTTAGGAACCAAAAAATTGGTGCAACTCCAAATAAAAGTAATAAACTTATTCTCTACCTTTACACTAATCACTCTACTTTTACTGACTATTCCTATCATTACTACAAACTTTAACAACTATAAAACCTATGATTATCCATTACACGTAAAAACAACTATTTCATATGCTTTTATTACCAGTATAATTCCTACAATAATATTTATTTACACAGGCCAAGAAATAATCATCTCAAATTGACACTGACTTACAATCCAAACAATTAAACTATCACTGAGCTTTAAAATAGATTATTTCTCAATAATATTCGTTCCGGTAGCACTATTTGTCACGTGATCCATCATAGAATTTTCTATATGATATATGCACTCAGACCCTAACATTAACCAATTTTTCAAATATCTCCTTCTATTTCTCATTACTATACTCATTCTTGTTACAGCAAATAACCTATTCCAACTGTTCATTGGATGAGAAGGCGTAGGGATTATATCATTTTTATTAATCGGATGATGATATGGACGAGCAGACGCAAACACAGCAGCCCTCCAAGCAATTTTATATAACCGCATTGGCGATATTGGCTTTATTTTAGCAATAGCATGATTCCTTACTAACCTTAATGCTTGAGATTTTCAACAAATCTTCATACTAAATCCAAACAATTCTAACATACCCCTAATAGGCCTCGCACTAGCTGCAACTGGAAAATCTGCCCAATTCGGCCTTCACCCATGATTACCATCTGCAATAGAAGGTCCTACTCCTGTCTCAGCATTACTTCATTCAAGTACAATAGTAGTAGCAGGCATTTTCCTACTAATCCGTTTTTATCCACTAACAGAAAACAACAAACTTGCACAATCCACTTTATTATGCCTAGGAGCTATTACTACCCTCTTTACCGCAATATGCGCTCTTACTCAGAATGATATCAAAAAAATTATCGCTTTCTCCACATCTAGTCAATTAGGTCTTATAATAGTAACAATTGGCATCAACCAACCCTATCTAGCATTCCTCCACATTTGCACCCACGCTTTTTTCAAAGCCATATTATTTATATGCTCCGGTTCCATTATCCACAGTCTAAATGACGAACAAGACATTCGAAAAATAGGCGGCTTATTTAAAGCCATACCATTTACTACAACAGCCCTAATTATTGGCAGTCTAGCACTAACAGGAATACCTTTTCTTACTGGATTCTATTCTAAAGATCTAATTATCGAAACCGCTAACACGTCATATACCAACGCCTGAGCCCTTTTAATAACACTAATCGCCACCTCCTTTACCGCCATCTACAGTACTCGCATCATCTTTTTTGCACTTCTAGGACAACCTCGATTTCCAACTTTAGTAACTATCAATGAAAATAACCCATTCCTAATGAACTCTATTAAGCGCCTGATAGTTGGAAGCCTCTTCGCAGGATACATCATTTCTAACAACATTCCTCCAACAACAATTCCTCAAATAACAATACCCCCCTACCTAAAAATAATAGCCCTAGTAGTGACAATCTTAGGCTTTATCTTAGCACTAGAAGTTAGTAATATAACTCAAAATCTAAAATTTAATTACGCATCAAACACCTTCAAATTCTCCAATATATTAGGGTATTTTCCTACAGTTATACATCGTCTAACCCCCTATATAAACTTAACAATAAGTCAAAAATCAGCTTCCTCCCTCTTAGATTTAATCTGACTCGAAAATATTTTACCAAAAACAATTTCACTCATACAAATAAAAACATCAACTATAGTTGCAGACCAAAAAGGCTTAATCAAACTGTATTTCCTTTCTTTCCTAATTACAATCATCATTAGCACCATCCTACTTAGTTTCCACGAGTAATTTCCATAATGACTACTACACCAATTAATAAAGATCAACCAGTCACAACAACCAATCAAGTCCCATAACTGTATAAAGCCGCAATTCCCATAGCTTCCTCGCTAAAAAACCCAGAATCTCCCGTATCATAAATAACTCAATCCCCTAGACCATTAAACTGGAATACAATCTCCACCTCTTCATCTTTTATAATATAAAAAACTATTATAATCTCCATTAATAAACCAGTTATGAATGCGCCTAAAACAGTCTTATTAGACACCCAAATCTCAGGATACTGCTCCGTAGCTATAGCTGTTGTATAGCCAAAAACCACCATTATTCCCCCCAAATAAATTAAAAAAACCATTAAACCTAAAAAAGACCCGCCAAAATTTAACACAATACCACAACCAACTCCACCACTTACAATTAAACCTAGTCCCCCATAAATAGGCGAAGGTTTTGAAGAAAATCCAACAAAACCAAGCACAAAAATAATACTCAGAATAAATACAATGTATGTTATCATTATTCTCGCATGGAATTTAACCACGACTAATGATATGAAAAACCATCGTTGTCATTCAACTACAAGAACATCAATGGCCAACATTCGAAAAACTCACCCACTAATAAAGATTGTAAATAATGCATTCATTGATCTCCCAGCTCCATCAAACATCTCATCATGATGAAACTTTGGCTCTCTGCTAGGAATCTGCTTAATTCTACAGATCCTTACCGGCCTATTTCTAGCAATACATTACTCATCCGACACAATAACAGCATTTTCCTCTGTCACCCATATCTGCCGAGACGTCAATTATGGTTGAATTATTCGATATATGCATGCCAACGGAGCATCAATATTTTTCATCTGCCTATTCATACATGTAGGACGAGGGTTATACTATGGATCATATACTTTTTTAGAAACATGAAACATTGGAGTAATTCTCCTATTTACGGTAATAGCTACAGCATTCGTAGGATATGTTTTACCATGAGGACAAATATCATTCTGAGGAGCAACAGTTATCACAAATCTTCTATCAGCAATCCCATATATCGGTACAAACCTAGTCGAATGAATCTGAGGAGGATTTTCTGTTGACAAAGCAACCCTAACCCGATTCTTCGCTTTCCACTTTATTCTCCCATTTATTATTGCAGCACTTGCTATAGTCCATCTACTCTTCCTCCACGAAACAGGATCTAACAACCCAACAGGAATCCCATCCGACGCAGACAAAATCCCATTTCATCCCTACTACACCATCAAAGACATTTTAGGCGCCCTACTCTTAATTCTTTTTCTAATACTATTAGTATTATTCGCACCAGATCTACTTGGAGACCCAGACAACTACACCCCAGCAAACCCTCTTAATACCCCTCCTCATATCAAACCTGAATGATACTTTCTATTTGCGTATGCAATTCTACGATCAATTCCAAATAAGCTAGGAGGAGTATTAGCTCTAGTCCTATCTATCTTAATCTTAATCTTTATACCTCTACTTCATACGTCTAAACAACGTAGCATAATGTTTCGACCATTCAGCCAGTGCCTTTTCTGAATCTTAGTAGCAGACTTATTAACACTCACATGAATTGGAGGACAACCAGTTGAACACCCCTTTACTATTATTGGACAGCTAGCATCAATCCTATATTTTCTCATTATTATAGTACTTATACCAGTTACCAGCACAATCGAAAACAACCTTCTAAAATGAAGACTAGTCTTTGTAGTATATTTAATACACTGGTCTTGTAAACCAGAAAAGGAGTACAACCAACCTCCCTAAGGCTCAAGGAAGAAGCTATAGCCCCACTATCAACACCCAAAGCTGAAGTTCTATTTAAACTATTCCCTGACGCACTATTAATATAGTTCCACAAAATTTAAGAGTCCTATCAGTATTAAATTTTTAGAAAAATTTAACAATTTAATACAGGTTTTGCACTTAATAGCTACATTATAATTCAAATACTATTAATTATGGGGACTATACAATATATATATATAATACCATCCCATGTGGGTATAGTACATAAAATTAATGCACTAGGACATATTATGTATAATAGTACATTACATTATATACCCCATGCTTATAAGCAAGTCCATGATATTATTTATAGTACATAGTACATATTATTATTGATCGTACATAGCACATCAAGTCAAATCCGTCCTTGTCAACATGCGTATCCCGTCCCCTAGATCACGAGCTTAATTACCATGCCGCGTGAAACCAGCAACCCGCTTGGCAGGGATCCCTCTTCTCGCTCCGGGCCCATATACCGTGGGGGTAGCTATTTAATGAATTTTATCAGACATCTGGTTCTTTCTTCAGGGCCATCTCACCTAAAATCGCCCACTCTTTCCTCTTAAATAAGACATCTCGATGGACTAATGACTAATCAGCCCATGCTCACACATAACTGTGCTGTCATACATTTGGTATTTTTAATTTTTGGGGGGATGCTTGGACTCAGCTATGGCCGTCAAAGGCCCCGACCCGGAGCATAAATTGTAGCTGGACTTAACTGCATCTTGAGCATCCCCATAATGGTAGGCACGGGCATCACAGTCAATGGTAGCAGGACATAATCATTATTTCATGACTCAACCCTATAACTTTTTCCCCCCCCCCCAAAAAAAAATTCTCCCCCTATATGGTTACCATCATTTTTAACACACTTCTCCCTAGATAATATTTTAAATTTATTGCATTTTCAATACTTATTTAGTACTCTAGGACGAGGTAAGTATATAGCGCCATTTTTTTCTTCCCAAATCCTA